ATATGAATAAGGGAGAAACTCCATGAAAGAAAAATTAATGATTCATATAAATTACTTAGTGGGAAATGGCCCGAATAAATGCAACGAGTGATTAATAATCCTGTTAGACATAAAAAAGTAGCTATCATCCCCTTTTCTGACGAATCATATGGTTTTATGATTTCATTGCCCAATAAGGTTATCAAATGAATTGTAATTACAATTGAAACAATAGAAAAGGAAATATGAGTTAATATATGCTCTAAAGTTGAAAATATCATAAAAATGAAAAAAGGGGAGGTAATCCCTTATATTAATTAAGAAATAGAAATGGGGAATTTGATTTCTTTTTATTATAGGATCTATTGGATCTCTTTTAGAAGATGACATGCCGCCACTCGGACTCGAACCGAGATGCTCTAGCACTGCTTCCTAAGAGCAGCGTGTCTACCGATTTCACCATAGCGGCTTGCTCGAACTCATAATAGCCTATTTCTATTCAATCGTCGAGATTGAACAAGTCAATTCAATCAAATAAGTTTTTTTAGTAAAGATTTAAATTGATAAAAAAAAATGAGTTCAGTTCAAAAGTCAATTTGAAGGTTCATTAGTTTCATTTATTTTACTTAGGATGTCCGGTTTATTTATCGTTTATTTATCTTAGGGTTTTAACTTAGGTTATCCTATTTTAAAAAAGAACTCTTGCAACTAGATAATTCTCTCAACAGAATAAAAAAACTGTTTTCATTTTTTACTTTTATTGTCATGATTTCTGGTTTATCTGATTTCATAAATTTGAAATAAAGAATCAAATTTATCAATGAATTTTAAAAATGTCTATTTTGGATTACTTCAAATTGACACATTATTTGTACATAATATCTCAACAATTAAGTTCTTTTATTGATTGGGCTGAAAATTGGAGATATATGGAAATTAAATTACATATAGTAAATAAATTAAGAAGTCAGAAAGTTATCCAAATTTGAACATGGAATCAATTAGTTTCAACAATTCATTAATTTGAACTAAAAATATTATATCTGCCCTTCCCGAGAAAGATAAAAATTTTTCATTATTGTAAAGGTCGATGGGGAAAAGAAGACTCCCCACCACCAAAATTTGAGTGAAAATATACTAAAAAGAAATAAAAAATTTTGTATTTTTTTCTTTAATTCTTTTTTTATTCAGAAAATAGAAGAATTCTTTTATAAGATTAAGGGTCTATTTCATATTGATTATAATTTGGACTGCCAATTGTTAATTTTATATTAACTTTGATATTGATATTAACAAATTACTTAGCCCATTTTTGACTCAAACCCATTCCTATTATTCCGATATTTTAGGACTTATTTGTTTGTCGTACAAAAAAACTTTTTGAATTTCCAGTAGAAAGAGATTTCCCTAATGACAAAGCTTTTAACGCCGCCCAATATCCTTTCCTTTTCCAAATATTTTTACGAATACGCTTTTTTGATATCGAAGTACGTTTTTTTGGAACTGCCATTTAAAAGTTACTCATTGTTATAGTTGGATGTGAAAGACATCTATTGTTCAAAACGAATTCTTATTTCTTATTCATTATCTATTTTTTGTCTAAATAAGATTCTCTTCATAAGAAAGAAATATAAATATGCCAAAGATCTGTGAAATTTGTAGCAAAAATGACTCGAAGTCAGAGAATTTTGATTTCATACGCTAGTCATAAAACCAAAAATTTTTGGTTTGGAACTCTTAGTTCTCGTTGTTTATCTCTAAAAGTTATATTTTTAGAATCTTCTAAATAAAACTTAATAAAATAAAACTAAATAAAGAACCTAAAAGACCTTTCTTTTCCTCATTCTATACTTTATTTACATGTAATAAAAGACCTCAAAGGATTGTAAACTTTTGCCTAATAAATTGAGTCTTTTTTTACTAAAACTTAAGAAAAAATACAGCTAAATTCAATAATTCAATTTGAAAAGTTGAATGAGACTAGTAATAAATCTGTTAAAGAATACGTGGTTTGATAAAAAAATATCTCAGTCATTTTTTATCCTTTCTCCATAAAAAAAGTTCATTTTAGATCTATAATCTTCTAAACTTTACTAATAAATCGTTTTGATTGAAATGCAAAAAAATCAATCCCATAATGAATTAGTTAATGAGTTGAAATAAACTAACTAAAATCAAGAGCTTTTTTTTTTCATTAGACCGATGACCTTAGTGAATCCTATAATTCATATCAGCATCAAGTACTTTTTTAGCCTAAATTTTTCTCCTTGTTCTATGAATAGAAATTATTATTACGATAATTTATCGTAATAATAATTTCTATTTTCATTTTCCTATTATAAGTATTTGTTTTTATATGTAACTTGGTCATATCATTTGACCAATTGTAACTTCTTGTTTTGAATATTTGAACGATTTTGAAAAGACTCAGAATAAATACTAATATAAACTTATTAAATAAGTTAGTGCATATCTTGATTTTTTATTGAATTTTTTGAAAGAGGTAAGATCCGTTGAATCG